GGGTCCTATTCTATAATGTTTCTTTAGCAGATCCCCCGCTAACCCGAGCGAACATTCAAATATCTGTCCCACATTCATTCGTGAGGGGACTCCTAATGGGTTGAATACCATATCAACGGGCGTTCCATCTTGCAAATAGGGCATATCTTGTCTAGACAAAATCTTAGAAATTATACCCTTATTCCCATGTCTTCCAGCTACTTTATCACCTACTTTGATTTCACGTTTCTGTGAAATATATACACGAATCCTTTCTGGATTATAATTGGAAACCCCCTTTCTATGGATCCATCTCACATCAATAACTCGACCCCTTCCTCCTATAGGTAGTCTGAGAGAAGTTTCTTTTGAAGTGGATACTTGAATGCCAAGTATAGCTCGTAATAATCTATCCTCCGGGGCATATGATGATTCGCTCGCTGTCTGAGGTGTTAATTTACCTACTAAGATATCACCTGTTTCTATCCAAGATCCCAGCATCACAATTCCATTTCTGTCTAAATTTCGGAGTAAACGAGCCTCTAAATGCGGGATCTCCTTAGTGATTCTTTCAGGACCTTGGCTTGTTACATGAGTCTGAATTTCATATTTCCGGATGTGAAAAGAAGTATAAATATCTTCATAGACCAGACGTTCGCTAATTAGTACTGCGTCTTCGAAATTGTAACCTTCCCATGGCATATAAGCTACTAATACATTTTTTCCTAAGGCGAGTTCTCCACCAGCTGTAGCCGCACCACCCGCTAGAATTTGTCCCTTTTTAATGTATTTACCCCGCTGAACCTGAGTTTTTTGATGCATACAAGTATTTTTGTTGGAACGTTGATACATAACTAATGGAATGCTTAGAGTATCCCCATTACTTGAGAAAATGATCTTTTGAGTATCAGTAGAAATGATTTTTCCCTTGCGTTCGGCTATAGCTGAAATCCCCGAATCTAGAGCCGTTTGGCCTTCCAACCCAGTTCCAACAATGCACTTCTCGGACCGAGAAAGTGGAACTGCTTGGCGCTGCATATTAGAACTCATTAAAGCTCGATTCGCATCATTATGCTCGATAAAAGGAATGAGGGAAGCCCCAATAGAAAAATATTGGAAGGGAAAAATGCTTCTAAGATGAATCTCTTCCCATGCAATACTCAGGAATTCTTGACGATATCGAGCTGGAACAACCTGTTGTTCTTGAATACCCCGATTCAAGGCCAAAGAATTTCCCGCTGCTACCATATAATATTCATCTCTATTTGGTGATAAATAAACCATCTGTGCCTCTTTTGATCTCTCAGATAATTCATAAAACGGACTCTCTATAGATCCCCAATAACCAACCTTCACATGAGTAGCTAATGATCCAATAAGTCCAACGTTGATTCCTTCGGACGTGTCAATTGGACAAATACGTCCATAGTGACTCGGGTGGATATCTCGTATCCGAAAACTAGCAGTTCGCCCCGTCAATCCTCCAGGACCCAAATAACTCCATTTTCGCCCATGAACAATTTGTGTCAACGGATTAGTCCGATCCAAAACTTGAGATAAAGGGTGTAGGCCAAAAAACGATTCATAAGTAGTTGTTAATGAAGTTGAAGTTACCAAATTTTGAGGAGTCGGTATCAATTTATGCCTGATTGCTCCACATATAGTTCCTCGAACCGTATTTTCTAAACGAACAAGAGCCAATCCAAATTGATCCTGTAATAGATCTGCTACAGAACGAATACGTTTATTTTTCAAGTGATTCATATCGTCAAGTGTACCCATTCCCAATTTCATTCCAATCAAATGATCCACAGCAGCCAATAGATCTCGTGGTAACAAAAATGTATTGTTTTGGGGTATATCAAGATTAAGTCTCCGGTTCATATTTCGTCGACCAATCTTTCCTAATTCACATCTTTGTTGAAAAAATTTCTTTTGTAATTCCTTGCATAAGGACTCAGAAAATACCGGATCCCCCCCTACACAGGCAAATTGTTGATAAAACTCCAAAATAGCATTTTCTTTTGATCCAATCTTTTTTTTCTCTTTATCATTTGGGAAAGACAAGAAAATTTCAGGGTAACAAACATTCTCTAGAATTTCTCTTATATTCGAACCCATAGCTGATGATAGAACTAGAATAGATATTTTTTGTTTTCTACTTACGCGGGCCCATATCCTTGCTTTTCTATCAATTTCTAATTCCGACCTTCCCCCCCAATCCGATATTATAGTACTGGTATAGACAGAAATTCCGTTATGTTCCAATTCTGAACGGTAGTAAATACCGGGACTTTGCAATATTTGGTTGATCACAATTCGGTATATTCCATTTACTATAGAGGTTCCAAAAGAATTCATTATAGGGATGTTTCCAATAAAAATGGTTTGTTCTTGCATATTTCTACTGGTTTTCCAAATTAATACCGCGGGTACATATAATTCAGAAGAATATGTGAGTGATTCATACACAGCATCTCTTTCTTTTATCAAGGGCTCTACCAATTGATATGTTTCCACAAATAATTGAAATTCAATTTCTTGATCTCTATCTTCAATTTTTTGAAACTTATGAAATTCTTCCGTCAAGCCCTGATTAATGAACCTACAAAATCCCTCAAATTGTATCTGACTAAATCCAGGTATTGTGGACATTCCCTCATTTCCATTCTGGATCATCTTAATCTTAAGTTTCCTCTTTATTGAAAAAATCCCATTATTGGCTTGGCTCACTATTCATCGAACCCTACCGATTGATCTAGCAATGATGGAATGGATATTCTGTTTACTGAATCACATAAAATTTTAGTCAACTCCATCCATATATATCATACGTATGAACGGAAGCAAGACAGAGAAATGGAGGGCATTTTCGATGCAAGTTCGAATTTGAGCTTGAGCCAGGTACAAATAGAAAGAAATGGAAATTTAGAAAGCATTCCCGGGAAAAATTCTGTCACTTAGGATGATGGAGTCTTTTATCGGATATCAAAATTGATCCAATTTATACCTAATTCTTTTATTATGATATTATGATCAGGGTGCAAAAAAATAAAAAATCAATGAATTTAGGATTCAATCTGCTCTCTATGAATGAGATAAAAACAGAAGAATCAGGAACAGCATAGAGTTTCCCTTTTTTTAGGACACACAATTGAATGTTCAAAAAGGAATTCACAAATCTTTTTTTGGTAGTATAATTTCTAAAACACAATGGAATTGCGTACGTATATAGTCATAGGAGTAATCTTTAGGAAGTACATGCCAATATAGCTATTCGTATATCACATCTTTTATCATAATTGAACTTGGTTTAACATAGGTTAGGTCGCACTCTATACATAATGTCTATCTTCTATTCATATTCAATATTCAATGAAATATTCAAGCACGATGATCCTATATAGGGATATGTGCATAAGAAATAGACCTGGGCTCGGTATCCATGTATAAGTATAAAAATTTCTGTTCTGGAGTTTACACTGTTCTGGGGTTTACATATACACATATATTTTCTTATAATTCTAATTGATAATGTAATAGATAATGATTAGTCGTAAATCAATTGGATTTTGCATCCATTAAGGTAATACAAATGGAGATACAAAATTAAGAGCCGTTCACTAATTCAAAGTAAGAAAAGTAAGTAAGAGTAAAAGATTCATAAGTAAATAGTTAATGAAGTAAAGAGTGAATTATTCTAAATTGCCCTGCATTTTACAGTCTGTGATCGGGCCGGGAATCTTTTCACTTTTCTATAGAAAAGTGAAAATAGAAGGTAAGTTTTTAAGCGACGCGTGTTTTGAGATAAAATCAATCGAAGAAAAGAATAGAAACAGGATCCAATAAAAAAGAGGAATTATTTTTTGGAAAAAAAAATAAGTACAATGGGATTCAAGATCCAAAAATAAAAGAAATTAAGAAAGTAAAAAATTCAAATCAAAACAAAATGAGGAGAGGAAAAGAAATAGAATAATAATATAATTATAGATTATATAAAAAGAAAAGAGAATAAGAATATAAGAGAATATAAGTATAAGAATATATATATATAAATAGAATTATAGAATTTTTTTATTTATTTATCCATTTTGGATGGAATTTGGCGGCATGGCCAAGTGGTAAGGCGGGGGACTGCAAATCCTTTATCCCCAGTTCGAATCTGGGTGTCGCCTGATCAACAAAAAAATACTTGGAATTTTTTGATCGAACTTGACGAATTCTTGCCCCGCAAAAGCATAGGCAAGGGCTAGGTCTGTTGATACTTGATTTTGAGAACCCATAGGGCCTATAAAAGACTGTCATCTTTTTTCTCAAAATCTGGGTTCTGAGTGTGGCTCAAAAAGGCACCAATAAATCTGAAGCAACCCAATCTTATTAATGATTGGTTTGGGCTATTCTGAATTGAATCAAATAAAAGAAATAGTGAGAATTCATTCTGGGCATCAGAACTATGAAAGTAAGAAGTCGGAAATCTTGGTATCCAAAGGTTCCTAAGAGACACTCCGTTTTGGCTACTAAGGTTGAAGAAAGGATTCTAAAAAAGACTATAAAGACTCCCTAATTATTTTACAATATAACTTTCTTAATATTGAGGTAGTGTCTACTCGCTCTGTCTGCGATGAAATTAGATTGGATAGGCTGATGGGAATTTCATTTAATAATTGTGGCAAAGAACTGAAGATACTTTGTATCCAGACTCACTAGAGGCTCTGAGTGCTGCTCATAAATTTCATCAGAATGGTTGAATGGCTCTTCTTTCTATTTGTATATTTTCTTTTTTCTTTTTTTTTCCAATTCTTTCTTCTTTCTATTTCAATAGAAAGAATTGGAACTTTTTATGAGTGGATTCATGAAATTATTTCATAAAAAGCCATAAGTAAGAATCCTATTTTGACTCTGCACCATTGATTCCACTATGATTCTGAATCAATAATGGAATAATTCCTTCATTTCATAGAGATAGGGGACATCATTCGCATGGATATAGTAAGTCTCGCTTGGGCTGCTTTAATGGTAGT